TTCTCACTTAGTAGGTTTCCATACTAAGGCTCAAACCAATTAAGTCCGTAGCGTCTACCGATTTCGCCATATCCCCCCTTTTATCCTTTCGTTTGGAACCGTTGAATTCATTATTATATAAAAATGAATATACCGAAAGGCATTTCATCCTATTTTTTTCTATTTTCTTTCATTTCTAGTAGGAGCTCATATTGCTATAGGCCAATCAGAAATAATTCTATCATTTTTTTATCTTCAATTCAATATAGACAGATATCTATCACTCTATATATGAACCTTTCTTTTCATTTTCCCATGAAAGTTGGAATACTCAAAGGATCGATTTTTTTTCTTAGTTTTCAAATTAAAGCATAGGAATGTCTTATTCTGATCTGAATTGCATCTTTATCTTTCTTTATCTTTTATATATTTATATTTTATTTATTATTTATTATTTATTTCTATTATTATATATAGGTCTATTCCATTTTTTTATGCTTTTTTTAGGGGTAGACCTTTATAATATATCTAAAATATAAAATCTTCAACTTAAGATTAAGTTCTTAATAAATTATATAATTTGATCTAAAATTCTATCTAAATCTAAAAATCTAATTAAAAATTTTTGATAAAAAAGGAGAAATAGAAGATATTATTCTAATTGTTAGAATTGGAATGTAATAAATATAAATTATAGATCGGTATAGTAATCTTTATCTTATTTATATACATACTCTATATTAAAATAGTAAAATTAATTTACTGCAATATAGATTTGAAATCTATTTATATTCTATATTTTTTATTATTTATGAATGGTTAATAGCTAAGATATAATTGATGGAAGTATTATGCGTGTAAAGTTTATTTTATGTGAGCCCGCTTAGCTCAGAGGTTAGAGCATCGCATTTGTAATGCGATGGTCATCGGTTCGACTCCGATAGCCGGCTTTTTTCTATGTTCTATTTTTTATATGATTGAGAACGTTTCTTTGAAATTAAAGAAAAAAGACACCTTTCCTTTTTCTATTCTTTATTTTCGATTTTTTTTTAGATTCTATATAATCTAAATATATAAATATAAATAAATATACAACAAAAATTCGAAATATTAACTAAACTAAAAATAAATATATACAAGAATTTATACATATACAATAATTCAATTAATAATTATTAATATACTAAATACAATATAAAATTCCAATCAATAATTATAAAAATAAAAATACTAAACGAAATTTAATTTCAAAAAAAAAAAAGAATGAATATTAATACAAAAAGAAGGAGGAACTTCGGATCCGTACATCTTTCATCTCACTATTCCTTCTAGTGCCATTATTCGTTCTAGTACAATTAATAGAATACTTCCGGGGATTTCGCTTCATTTACCATTTAGTTCAGTTTTAATTTCTTTAATTTAAATAAAATGAAATATCAATAACAATAAATAAGGAGTCTTTATGTCGCGTTACCGAGGGCCTCGTTTCAAAAAAATACGACGTCTGGGGGTTTTACCAGGACTAACTAATAAAAAGCCTAGAGATCTTAGAAACCCATCACGTTCCGGGAAAAGATCTCAATATCGTATTCGTCTAGAAGAAAAACAAAAATTACGTTTTCATTATGGTATTACAGAACGACAATTACTTAAATACTTTCGTATCGCTAGAAAAGCCAAAGGGTCAACAGGTCAGGTTTTACTCCAATTACTTGAAATGCGTTTGGACAACATCCTTTTTCGGTTGGGTATGTCTCCGACTATTCCGGGAGCCCGCCAATTAGTTAATCATAGACATATTTTAGTTAATGGTCGTATAGTGGATATACCAAGTTATCGTTGCAAACCCAACGATATTGTTATGGCGAGGGATAAGCAAAAATCTAAAGCTCTCGTTCAAAATTATCTAGATTCATCCCACAGCGAGGAATTGCCAAAACATTTGACTCTTCACCCATTCCCATATAAAGGAGTAGTCAATCAAATAATAGATAATAAGTGGGTCGGTTTGAAAATAAACGAATTGCTAGTCGTAGAATATTATTCCCGTCAGACTTAAGCCTACCTTAAAGAAAAAGGTTTCGAAAAAATGAGCCCCCTTTCGCCAAAAAAATTGATTTAAAATTAAGGGAAAGGGTTTGATCCGGATTTTTCCCCTTCATGTATCATAGATCGACAGAGATCTTTTTCTTTTTTGTCGACCTTATTCCATAATTTTACATATCGCAGCAATTAAATTAGAAATAGAAAATCTATCTATATCTAGAATATAGATCTATATGAATATATATAATGAATATATATATAAAGATAGAAAGAAGGATCTACCTCTTGGTTGATTTGTTACGGTTAGCGATGTTGGTGAGTTGGGTGAAGGTACGGAAAGAGAGGGATTCGAACCCTCGGTAAACAAAAGTCTACATAGCAGTTCCAATGCTACGCCTTGAACCACTCGGCCACCTCTCCTACACAACAATTATGACCCAGTAACAGAATGAATAGCGAGTTATTCATATTTTTGTTTGGATTGGCTAGGTAAGGTACAACCAACCAATTCGAACTAAAAAAATATCCCATTTTTGATAAGGATCTTTACTTCAATTAAAAATTCAAGGCTCGGGAATTCAAATAAAAAAGTTTTTATTGTGAAAGGCTAAACTAAAAAGATATTTTTTTAGTATTTGCAAAGATGATGTTCCCGCCTTTTTCTTATATGTTATTTATAGTTATAGGGGATTCAATCAATTAGTTGGAAGGAATCAAGGGATTGGGGGGTTTATGTTTTTTAGACTATGATTAATGGATACCTTTCGATCATGATTCCCTTTAAACGACGATTCCATAAAAATTATAAAATTCCTTTCTTTAAAGTTTTCACCAAAAAAATCGATTATTTCGTAGATCTCTTACAAATTCATGACCCATCCTGGGACTATTTGATTGTATAGCGTCTACTCACTATGCGCATAACACAAACAAAATAGACGGTTATTCTAATTTAATTTACATCATAGAAGAATTATTCGATTCTTTCCCCCCTCTTTGGATCAAAACTTAATAAAAGTCTTTCGCCCGAATCTATAGGAAAAATTCCTCGATTCTTCAGTTTCGATTAAATAGGACTAGTTCGCCCATTGGTATACTACATTTGGATTGGAATCGTATTCAACTATTTATTTTTGATTCCTAAAAAAAAGGAGCAATTTGAGTCTTTGAATTTGAGTAGGAGTAGAAGGTTCGGTTCGTATCTTTACATTTTATTTGAGATAAATATTTAATTTCTTTTTTTTTAATGAATCTTTTTTATGCTATTTCGTATTGTACAATTCCTTTCTTTGTAGGATTATTTTCCCCCTAGGGAGAATGAAAAGAATTTTAGAATGGATTGGTTACCTATGCCTAGATCACGGATAAATGGAAATTTTATTGATAAGACCTTTTCGGTTGTGGCCAATATTTTATTACGAATAATTCCAACAACTTCAGGCGAAAAGGAGGCATTTACCTATTACAGAGATGGTGTGATTTGATTCTTTTTTTCCCCCAGTCTTATGAGAAAGACAAAAAATTCGGGATAGAAAGAAAAAAGATTATTATTATTTTGATCGATTATTGAAAAAAATCTACGCTTGTTGAAGGTGAAGTTTAGAAATAGAACAATTCCTTCTGTCGTGTATCCCCGATTAATGCAGCCTCATATGCTTCCATTATCCATTTTAGCATTGAGCGAAAGGTTACACCTATCGGTTCTGTATTACAGGTCAATCCCACTCTACTAGTCCTAATAGGCAGCATAGGGGAAAAGCATTACATCTAGAAATCAACAAGACGAAAGCTTTGTTAAAAATTACTTACCCCCTTCCTTATCTGGATTGGGACTTAAAAGAATGGTTGGGACAACAAATATCCATCTCGTTCGTACCTTGGATACCCATATAACCATCAAAGACTGTTGAAGTGACTAATTCCTGGAAATGAGGGGGCGTTGAGGACAAAGAAATTGTTGGAGTTGCCATTTCTATCTAGTACCAACACGTTTGATGTTAACAAAAGCTCCCGCGCAGGAAGGTTGGCTAGAAATTTCGTGCAAAAACACTAGCCCCGCTCAATTCATAATGAAAATAATTGATACATGGAATAAAAAACGATTGAAATATTATCATTATGCATATAAAGGAGGAGCCGTATGAGATGAAAATCTCACGTACGGTTCTGGAACGGAGATTCTTTTAATCGAATGACGACCGTAACGGATGTCAGCTCAATCCGAAGGAAATTATGCAGAAGCTTTACAGAATTATTATGAAGCTATGCGACTAGAAATTGATCCCTACGATCGAAGTTATATACTCTATAACATAGGCCTTATTCACACAAGTAATGGGGATCATACGAAAGCTTTAGAATATTATTTTAGGGCACTAGAACGAAACCCATTCTTACCACAAGCGTTTAATAATATGGCCGTGATCTGTCATTACGTGCGACTATCTCCACTATAGAAAGAAAAAAGGAAAGACCAAAAAAATCTTCTAGTAAAAAAAAAGAAAAAAGGCTCTCTACATATGCATCGTCAAAAACAACGATTTTTATGAGCTGTAGCAAGGAACGAAACTTCATATGAGTCGAAAATATGAAGAAATAAGATATGCCTAGATACTTTATTCTATGGATAAAAAAATCGAATTGATAGAGAAGAAGCACCGTAAAGATCAATTAACGAGGTTTGCGCCAATACATTAAGAACTGCTTACTTATGCCCTACATAATAGAAGATAGATAAAAGTGAGTAATCTGCTTATGTAATAGAGGCGATCCACTAAGGTATTGAGCAGCGGTGTAGGATCAGATCCCAAAGATAGTAAGTTTTTCTTTCTTATGCAGGAAAGAAAGCCTTTTTCAAGAATTCTATATAAATTTGGATATGAAACCGAGATAGTTACCTTGCAGAAAATGTTAACGAAAAGAGGAAATGTCCATCCTTTATTCGTTTGAAGGTGGGATAAAAGATAAAACAAAAA